AACTGAAATTGGGGTTGTTCGATCAAGTAAGGGAAACTCAATGGAATTCATAACTGTCTCAATGTTCTTTTTTTTTTGTTTTCATTATTATTGTCGGAATATTCAAGAGCTAAGACCATTCTAATGCTCCTTTTCGCCATGCATAAACTAAACCAACAATTAGGATAAGCACGAAAATTAAAGCTTCTATAAATACGGATACCCCCAATACATCGAAACTCATTGCCCATGGATAAAGAAAAACCGTTTCAACATCAAAAACAACAAAAACTAGAGCAAACATATAATAACGGATTCGAAATTGTAACCAAGCATCGCCCATTGGTTCTATACCGGATTCATAACTAGAAAGTTTCTCTGGTCCTTTTCTAATTGGGGATAAAAGGCCCGAAATTAGAAATGCCAAAATAGGAATAACACTTGATATTATTAGAAATGCCCAGAAAATATCATATTCGTAAAGCAGAAACATGGGTGCACTCCTATGAATGTAGAAAATATACTAGATTATTCGAGTCGAATTGAAATTAATTGTCAACTCATTCATAACTGTTTAGTCAAAATAACAATTTATTTTGATTGAACTGCTTAGTTTTGTTTGCTTTGGTACATGTCTCATTTCAAGATTCATCGACTCAAATTGTTCCATTTACTTCAATTTTATTTCGATATCAATTATCAATTATAAATATATATTGGTATTTCTCTTATACCTTATACCTTATACAAATAAGTACAAATAAGACTTTTTTCTCGATTTTTCATCTCACTTCGGATTCTCTATAAAAATTTAGAAAAATAAAAAAAAAAAAGAATTTAAAATAGAATTATAGAATTTTTAATAAAATACTATATCTATATTCTATATGTAATAGAGTACCTCTACCTATATAATATGGAATATAAATATTATTCTAAATTTAATATTTAATAATAAATATAATATAATAAATAATATTAAACATTAATAGAATAGGATCTTATATTAACTATTAACTAAATTATAGTTCTATTCTATTATACTTCTATTCTATAGAATTCTATTCTATATTCATATTAATTTCGAATTATACTTCTATATTCATTTAGAAATTAATATAAATATATTAATATATTAATTAAATTAATTAAATTAATTCAATTTAGTAATTGAATGTTAGGGCAAGAAAAGACTCCTTTATTTTTTTCTTTTATTGCTATACCAGGTAAGGTATAGCAATAAAAGAAAAAAGAAGAGCCCGTTTTACAATGTTAATAATGAAAGTTAATAAAGATCCTCATTTTTCAAACTCCAGCTTGTCCATAAATAGAGTAAGTCATTTTTAAATCCGTGTAACTTACTAGTAGATTTGATTTTTGTTGAGTTAGGTTGGAATTTGTTTTTAAATGAGTTCGTGTCATGATTTTGACTCCAAAAATTCATTAGGCTTCGGCAGGTATCCCAAAGACAAAGAAAAGAAGTATCACTAACTCTTTTTGATTGCGGATAGAAAAGGGGAAAAATTCATATGTAATTGACTTAGGAAGAGTAATGAAGAAAATTGGGTTTGTTTAGCCAAGAAATGATTCCTGCGAGCAAGCTTATGAAAATGCTTTTTTTTTTCGTTTTTCGATAAACCAAGCAATTGCAAGCGGCTAGTTACAAACAACAAACAATACAATAATGAAGAAATAAAAACTATACAATTTTTGTTTTTGTATTTGAATTTTATTTCATTTTTTTTTAGGGCTATACGGACTCGAACCGTAGACCTTCTCGGTAAAACAGATCAAACTGATTATTCTCAAAATGATTCGAACTGTTTCAAAGACCCAACATGCATTTTTTTGCATTGGGCTCTTCCATTAACTGATATAAATAATCAGTTAGTCTACCATAATTCTCTTGACAAGAAGATAAGAAGATGGCTCCATGTGCTCTGATTTCTTATTTGGATTCCGATCTGAGAGCACTACCGAAGTGTTTCAAAGAAGGTTATCCTGACGTAGGTTTGCTTTTGGCTTAGATCAACCTAAGTTAAATGAAGTCTCCATCGCCCCCTTCTTACTTAAATAATCCAATATGAAACTTCATACACCTTAAAGTTCATAAGATAGGACGAAAAAAGAATTTTTTGAGGTCTTTATACTCATTATGCCTAGCATTGAATAGAGTGAGTATTCCCCTTATCAATATCTTAAATCAATAATGGGTTCTATTGGTTGCCTAAAATCTAAAAATCGAAAAGGGGCACCTAAATTGGACCGAATCTTTTGTCAGGCTATTGTTCTCTTGTTCCCTAAAAGTCATGGAGTAAGACATCAACTTCTCAATAAGTTTTTTGATTCCATAATGTACTCCTCTGAAAAAACATCGGCGCGCGTGTAAACGAGGTGCTCTACCTAACTGAGCTATAGCCCTTTTGCTTGTGATATATATTTTATCATGTCAATAATTTCTTGTCAAGATGAATATTACATGATCCAACTTTTATCTCTTTGATCGGTATTGCTTATAAAT